ACGCCAATAGCACTCATCCATAAACCGGTGACGGGTACAAATAGCATAAAGAAATGTAACCAACGTTTATTGGAAAAAGCAACACCAAAGATTTGGGACCAAAAGCGGTTAGCAGTGACCATTGAATAAGTTTCTTCGGCTTGAGTTGGGTTAAAAGCTCGGAAGGTATTTGCACCATCACCATCTTCGAATAGAGTGTTTTCTACAGTAGCCCCATGAATAGCGCATAGCAGAGCCGCACCTAATACTCCGGCAACTCCCATCATATGAAAGGGGTTCAACGTCCAATTATGAAATCCTTGGAAGAAAAGGATGAATCGAAATATAGCTGCTACGCCAAAACTCGGTGCAAAGAACCAACCAGATTGTCCCAGTGGATAAATAAGGAATACGGAAACAAAAACAGCGATTGGACCAGAGAATGAAATTGCATTATAAGGCCGCAATTGAACAGACCGAGCAAGTTCAAATTGACGTAACATGAAACCTATTAGTGCAAAAGCCCCATGGAGAGCGACAAAAGTCCACAGACCGCCTAATTGACACCAACGAGTAAAATCTCCTTGTGCTTCCGGTCCCCATAGTAGCAACAAAGAGTGTGCTAAACTATTGGCAGGGGTGGAAACCGCCGCCGTTAAGAAATTGCAACCTTCCAAATAGGAGCTAGCCAATCCATGGGTATACCAAGAAGTTACAAAAGTAGTCCCTGTAAACCAACCCCCTAAAGCGAAATAAGCACAAGGAAAGAGCAATAAGCCGGACCATCCTACAAAAACGAAACGGTCCCTTCGTAACCAGTCGTCCATAATATCAAATAGATCATTTTCTTCTTTAGTAACTCTACCAAGGGCTATAGTCATAGTGATCCTCCTATTCAATTACTTCAACCATTTCCGAGCATCTCATATTACTAGGCATATGATAGTTTGATTATCTGTGGACGATTTCTTTCTCGTTCAATGCCCTTTTTCAATGGTCTCGAAGATAGAAATTTTGCATTTTTATCTATGGGGTCACAACCGAAGTCGTGGTAAATCCATGAATTTCATTAGATTCATTTTTCTTATACTATTAGATTCATTTTTCTTATACTATAGAAATAAAGAAATAAACATTTGAATTCAGGATTATTCTATGATTCCTATTTCAAAGCCTATCTTTTAAGGGAAAGAAAAATAACCCCTCTTTTCTCATTCGCTCTCTATTGCATGGGTGGAAGAACTAAAATAGGATTCTGAAAAAAAAAAGAAAGATATTGAAAAGAAAAATGGACTTTCGAAATCCATTTTTATGTGTAACGGAAAAGAGTTGCGATTTCTTCTTATTCCTATAGAACGTTTAGTAACAAGAATATGAAATCGTAAATAGCGAAAAATTCTTGCCTTGCGCGGTCTAAGTCTAAGGAAATACAAAAAATCCGCTTATACAACAATTTCATCCACATCGAATTTATATATCAGAATAGTGGATAGAGGCATCATTCAAGGGGTCAGGTCTACTTACTTTATCTTTCTTTCCAATTTTATGGTGGGTTTGATAAATTTTTTTTTTCTATAACCTGCTTTTTTATTCTAACAAGTCCTATACGGAAATGCCCGCTGAAGAGAAAATATATCTGATTGTCTCTCAGCCTGTATCGAATTTTAGAAAGAAGAAACAAGAATTTTCTCCTTTTTTTTAGTAACATTAAGAAAAAAGAATATAACTAAAATGGAATTGGCAATATAATTTTTATGCACTTTTGAAATGAAAAAAGGAAGGATTTTTTGTAATCGTTATTTCTTGCCTCTGTCATATCACGAAAACCTTTCGATTTGGAACGGGGAGAGATGGCTGAGTGGACTAAAGCGGCGGATTGCTAATCCGTTGTACAATTTTTTTGTACCGAGGGTTCGAATCCCTCTCTTTCCGCCCCCTCGGATCGTTTGGGACTTTAGAATTGTAAGGAATTCTAACCCCCGGATTTTCTCATAGATAAATGTACGAAATAAATCCAATTTGTAAGAAAAAATTCCCAAAAATTTTGGATTTTTACTCCTCACGTCCAGGATTACGTCCTGGGTCATTAGATAAGAATCCAAATATAAAAAGGGAAACAAAGAATATCACTACTGTATAAACAAAGAGTTTGAGAGTAAGCATTACATAATCTCCAAGATTTTTTTTTAAGGAATAGATTACCTGTTTTTCCTTACCGCACAGATCCACTAGGATGGTTTTTTTTTATTTTGACACCTAAAAAATGCAAAAATCAATTCTTAAAAAAAAAATTGCAAGAATTTCTTTATAATAAGCAGTCTTATCAATAGCAAAAATTAGTTTAAGTATTGTGTGGGTACCTAAAGGTACCTGCTCAATGTAGGTGCAGGGGGTAGAAAAGAAAGGCTGATCCAAATTTATTGTTGCAGCTATACATTCAATGTAGAAGAATTTGAATTTTAGAATCGAAAGTTCATAATATAAGACTTTTTGGCTCTTCTACATTTTTCGCTTTTTTTGGAATGAATACATCATTCAATTTGGCAGACAGAACAGAATAGTAAAGATTTCATCGAAAACTTACAGCAGCTTGCCAAACAAACGCTAATAGAAAAAAGAGTACAGGTATGACAGGCATAACATCCACGATTGGGTTGAAAATGGCATAAGCTTCGGGTAATTTGGCTAAGAAAAAACTATTCGGATAAAGACCAGAATTAAAACAGATAGAGGTTAAACTAAGTATATTAGGCATAAGAAGCATTTCGTTCTTGTAGAGTAGATAATTGGATTTTGATTGAGTTATTTTTCTAAGGGAAAAAGGAAAAGAAAAGGTGGATTCAAAATCCTTTTTTCTTCGGACTTTCCCAAACACAAAATACCTCCTTGTATTCGCATTCTCAAATGAGAATGGAAGAAATTCGACTTTCATATAATATCTTAATAGAATTCCATGTAATGATCAATGCATTTTTTGGATTCTATATTATCCGCATGTTTAGAATCCTAGCAAGAAAATATACCGCATTTTTTAGGTAATTGAAGTGGGATTGACGAATAATATATAATATTAATACCGTTTTTTAGTGTCGCATAAAACGAAATGGGGCGTGGCCAAGTGGTAAGGCAGCGGGTTTTGGTCCCGTTATTCGGAGGTTCGAATCCTTCCGTCCCAGATTTTCTTTCATGAAACGAAAGATAGAGTCGTATTGTGCCCTGCACGACACAAAAGCTTATTAAAGAGAATAATTAGTTCTTATGAACTCTTAGATTAGATGCATTTCTAATGATTGTTTTTCTTTCTCAGAAAACAAAATCAAGTGTCAAGTCCAGTCAAATTGGTTTATTTTTTCATTAAAAATTTTGGCCTGTCAGGCACATTCAGGATATGCTCCTACTCATTACTCATATGTGTATGTGTTTTGAATATGTGTTTTGAAATTCGAACTTTTTAGATAAACTTTATGCTCCATATCCATGAAGTGGGAATTCTTACAGGATCCATTTGACACCTAATGTGAAGAAAAGGGGGTTTCCATTCTACGGAGAGAGACTCTATTTTTGTATTTTAGGCATTATCTGATTTCCAAATACCCTTTTCTAAATCAATGGAATGTGAGGATTAGAGATAAATTCATATATTCTGTCTACTCGACTTTGGAATTGATTGAAAAAAAAATTAGGAGGGAAAACACTGTATAAAAAATCAGACCTATCCCTTTATGATACAGATAGATTTTTGTTTTGTTGTTTTATTAGTAAAAAAGAGGGGCTCTTCTTTGGTTAAGCGAAAACGATCTCGATCTGTGATTCTTTAAATATCCAGAATGATCCATTCCGGTAAGGGTAAGGTAAGAACTGTTCGTTGGATAGAATAGAATGGATTCAAAAAAAAATCATACTTTTCTTATTTTTAATTTTTAGTTCTTTCTGTTACCTAAAAGAAAGAATGCTATAAGTAAAAGCAAAGACCTTAATTTTACTTTACACTCTTTTTTTTACTTCATTTTTTCTTTCTTTTGTTACTCCTGTTATTCCAGTCGAAGAACTATGAAAAGTTTATAACTAACAAAAAACTGCTAATTATTTCATTGGCATAGTTTATTTGTTGGAGAAGAGTTGATTCTTCTCATTTCAGGATTGATCATCTCGAGTTCTCTGTTGAGGATGGAAATTCAATAATAAATAAGTCTTAAGCAAACTATTTTATTCCTCTTTTTCAAACTATGTTTCATTCATATGATAGAATATGGGTTTAAATAAATTGGATCCTTGCAGAGTCTTCCCCGATAAATACTTATTTCTTTTATCCATATTTCTATTTCTCCATAGATAGCAAGTTTGAATTAGTATACAAAACCGATGACTATTCATGATTCCATCCATATTGGATCAATTCTCGATATCACTTTGCAATGAAATTAGAGGAATGTTATGGTAAAACTTCGTTTAAAACGATGTGGTAGAAAGCAACGTGCGACTTGAAGGAGATGATCGATTGTGGATTTTGCTATCCACCATTTTCCATAGTAATGAAAATGCTCTTGGCTCGACATAGTCTGTTCTATTTGTCCAGAACCGAATTTGCGCTGGGTTGTTTGTAAGTAAATAGTACACGATGGAGCTCGAGAAGACAGAATTGATTTTTTATCAAGGGAAAGAATCTAGGGTTAGTGAAAACTAATAAATTAGGCCAACTTTGTCAGTCTATCCTTAATATAGAAATTGAAAGGTTAAAATAAGAAAAGTCTAATTTTGGAAGATTGGACAACTTCTTTTTTTCGATTAAAAGTCTATCAGAATCAATCGTTCATATTCGATTTCTCTAGAAGAGGAAAATGCTTTATTGAAGGAAATAAGAAAAAAAGAAAGAGTATGTTGCTACTCTTTTGAAAGAAAAAAGAATAGGAATTCCCGAAGTAATGTCTAAACCCAAGGATTTCACAAATCAAAGATAAAGGATTCCGGAACAAGTAAACATGATTTTCAACCATCTCAACAATAGAATTAGATCAGAATAAGGAATAAAAGTCAATTTGTTCGAGATGAGATAAAGAAAAGAGTTTAGAGACGACTCAAAAAATTTCGAAGGATTTCTCTTTTGAATTCTGTCAGTCAAAATTAGCCAACTTGAGTCATGAGTATAAATGAAATTTGTTTTTTCTTCTATAAGGAAATTAATGCAAGTAATAGTCGAATTTCTATCTACTTGTATTATAGATAGAAATTCGAATCATTTTCTCGAGCCGTATGAGGAGAAAACCTCCTATACGTTTCTAGGGGGGGCATTGTTTATCTACATCTATCCCAATAAGCTGTCTATCGAATCGTTGCAATTGATGTTCGATCTCGAAGAGAAGGAAGAGATCTTCAAAAAGTTGGTTTTTATGATCCGATAAAGAATCAAACTTGTTTAAATGTTCCAGCTATTCTCTATTTCCTTGAAAAAGGTGCTCAACCTACAAGAACTGTTTATGATATTTTAAGGAAAGCTGAATTCTTTAAAGATAAAGAAAGAACTTTGAGTTAATTGAAGAACTAAATGAATAAAAAATAAAAAAGTAGGGGAGGGTCATTAATATCCCTTAATTATTTAGACACAATTTGCCTCTTTTTTAGTCCTATTTTTTTGCTGCATTTATGTCGTGCCAATCCAACAAAAGCCCTTATTTAATTTCCTTATTTGTATCTAATTGGTTTTCTTACCATTGTATTTCTATTGACAAAGGTCTATTGAACAGCTAGAATTTGTAGCTAGATAGGTCTCTTTATCGTCACTCCCTATTAGGTATTTCTGTCTACACTTTGCTCAAATGATAGGGTTACCCCCCTTGCATGTACTTTCATATACATATAAGATTTTTCTATTTAAATGCTAAAAAAATAACAATTTTGCTATTATGATTGGGGCCGCTCTTTAACCTTAGTGAAATTTAACCGATCCGTTTATTTTGGTATTTGAGTGTTTTTAATGGGTGATAAAATCTTTCTTTTGATGTCTTGCTAATTCAATGTTTTGCCAGGAATGTCCGGTGTAATTCCATCGATTTTTGGATTTCGATCGTATCTAAGATCCTATTTTATCTGGGTTGCTAACTCAATGGTAGAGTACTCGGCTTTTAAGTGCGACTATGATCTTTTACACATTTGGATGAAGCAACAAATTCGTCCAGACTCTTGGTAGAGTCTAGAAGACCACGACTGATCCTCAAAGGTAATGAATGGAAAAAATAGCATGTCGTAATAAAATCAATTTCTTTTTTTTTGAATAAAAAAATTCCGATTTTCTGGGTCTAGTGAATAAATGGATAGAGCCTGGCTCTAATTCTGGTAAAATAAAAAGCAACGAGCTTAATTTCTTAATTTAATTGAAATGATTCCCCGATCTAATTAGACGTTAAAAATGGATTAGTGCCTGATGCGGGGAAAGGTTGGGTTTTCCTATCGGTGGGCCCTTTAATTTTTTTTAGGAATCCTAATTATTCTTTTTTATGGATTGAAAAGGAATGTTATGAATTGAATGTGTAAAAGAAGCAGTATATTGATAAAGAGACTTTATTCCAAAGTCAAAAGAGCGATTGGCCTGCAAAAATAAAAGATTTGTTCTTTTTTGTTTGTAATTAGAACAAACATAAACTAATTAGATAGAAAAGGAGCAGAAAAAGATCTATGGATTAGACTCCCTTTCTTTTCAGGGTTAAAAAAAAATGTAACACCCTGTTCTGACCATATTGCACTATGTATCATCATTTGATAAATCGAGAAATGCTTTTTTTCTCTGATTCAAGTAAAAATACAAATGGCAAAATTCGAAGGGTATTCAGAAAAACAGAAATCTCGTCAACAATACTTCGTTTACCCACTTCTCTTTCAGGAATATATTTATGCATTTGCCCATGATTATGTATTAAATGGTTCTGAACCTGTGGAAATTGTTGGTTGTAATAACAAGAAATTTAGTTCACTACTTGTGAAACGTTTAATTATTCGAATGTATCAGCAGAATTTTTTGATTAATTCGGTTAATCATCCTAACCAAGATCGATTGTTGGATCACAGCAATGATTTTTATTCGAAGTTTTATTCTCAGATTCTATTTGAGGGGTTTGCAATCGTTGTAGAAATCCCATTCTCGCTAGGACAACTATCTTGTCCGGAAGAAAAAGAAATACCAAAGTTTCAAAATTTACGATCTATTCATTCCATATTTCCCTTTTTAGAAGACAAATTTTTGCATTTACATTATCTATCACATATAGAAATACCCTATCCTATCCATTTTGAAATCTTGGTTCAACTCCTTGAATACCGGATCCAAGATGTTTCATCTTTGCATTTATTGCGATTCTTTCTCAACTATTATTCGAATTGGAATAGTCTTATTACTTCAATGAAATCCATTTTTCTTTTTTCAAAAGAAAATAAAAGACTATCTCGATTCCTATATAACTCTTATGTATCAGAATATGAATTTTTCTTGTTGTTTCTTCGTAAACAATCTTCTTGCTTACGATTAACATC